AATGAAATGCCTGAAAAAAGGGCTACTTTGATAGAGTAGATCATGTAGGACCTCCTACTTTCATTATGGAAAAATAAGCTAAGTATAAGCTCATAGGTTCATACCCTATTTATGGAGACTACTCCTTTTTCTATTTACATTTAATAGAATTAAACTATTTCTTAGAGTATCAAAAACTCTTGTGCCTCGTACACTATAATGTATCAGAAAGATAAGCTAATTTAAGCTCATAGGTTCATACCCTATTTATGGTTTCGACCTCTTTCTAATGTTAAATCATCCTACACGCTTATTATTTTATATCACTTTAATGGTTGGTACTTTTATTTCTATTTCTTCTACATCGTGATTGGGAGCTTGGTTAGGATTAGAAATTAACCTTCTATCTTTTATCCCCCTTATATCCAATATAAATAATCAATTCGCTACTGAAGCCGCATTAAAATATTTCTTAACCCAAGCTTTAGCTTCTGCTGTTCTTCTTTTTGGGGTGATTGTATTAAGTTTAAATACTCATTTGGCATTCTCCGGGCTTCAGAATAATTTAACTTTAACTACTATAATTAGTTCCACCCTACTTTTAAAAATAGGGGCTGCACCCTTTCATTTTTGATTTCCAGGGGTTATGGAAGGACTTGACTGATTCAATGGCTTAATTCTCATAACGTGACAAAAGATTGCTCCTTTGATATTAATTTCTTACACCCTGATTCCCAACCCTTTCAGCTTCTCAATTATTGTAATTTGCATTGTTACTGGTTCTGTTGGGGGGTTTAACCAAACCTCTCTCCGTAAAATTATAGCCTATTCGTCAATCAACCATTTGGGATGAATACTCGCGGCTGTTTTGTTGGGGGAAACCTATTGACTAACCTACTTTGGGTTTTATGTTTTCTTAAGTACATCCGTTATTCTATTGTTCCACGCCTACCAACTTTCACATATCAATCAATTCTTTGGTTTACCCGTGAATAACCCAATTTTAAAATTAGCTCTATTTTGTAATCTTCTATCTTTAGGAGGGCTTCCTCCTTTCCTAGGCTTTTTACCTAAATGATTAATTATTCAAAGTCTCGTTGAACATCACTATTCTGCTTTAGTTACCCTTATAGTAATTTTCACCTTAGGAACCCTATACTTCTACCTTCGAATAGGATATTCTGCTTTCATACTTACTCACACCCAACCCAAATGACTCCCTTTCACTCCATTTTCTCCTATTCTTCAATGACTAACGTTAATTTTATTATCTATTTCTCTTGTTGGGTTAGTTATTGCTCCCCTCCTAATTCCAATCCTCTAAGGCTTTATGTTAACCAAACAAATAACCTTCAAAGTTATAAATAAAAGTTTTAATCTTTTAAGCCTTAGTAAATTTTACATCTCTAGAATTGCAGCCTAGCATCTTATTTAGACTATAAAGCCTGGTAGAAGAGGGGTTGACCCTCCTAAATAGATTTACAGTCTATCACCTATACTCAGCCATTCTACCGCGACAATGACTTTTTTCAACAAACCATAAGGATATTGGAACCCTATATTTCATCTTTGGTGCGTGATCTGGAATAGTTGGTACATCCTTGAGACTACTGATTCGGGCTGAACTTGGACAGCCTGGTTCTCTCATTGGAGATGACCAAATTTATAATGTAATTGTAACTGCTCACGCGTTTATTATAATTTTCTTTATAGTAATACCTATTATAATTGGAGGATTTGGTAATTGACTTGTACCCCTAATGTTAGGAGCCCCAGATATAGCTTTCCCACGAATAAATAATATAAGTTTTTGACTTTTACCTCCTGCTTTAACATTGCTTCTCGCTAGAAGTATAGTGGAAAGCGGGGCTGGTACAGGATGGACCGTTTACCCCCCACTTTCAGCAGGTATCGCCCACGCCGGAGCCTCTGTTGATTTAGCCATTTTCTCTTTACACCTGGCTGGTGTATCTTCTATTCTTGGAGCTGTTAATTTTATTACAACAACAATTAATATACGATCTACAGGAATAACTATAGACCGAATTCCTTTATTTGTTTGATCTGTTCTGATTACAGCTATTCTCCTTTTACTTTCTTTGCCTGTACTAGCTGGAGCAATTACTATACTTCTCACGGACCGTAATCTAAATACTTCATTCTTTGACCCAGCTGGAGGAGGAGACCCAATTCTTTACCAACATTTGTTCTGATTCTTTGGTCATCCAGAAGTTTATATTCTAATTTTACCCGGGTTTGGGATAATTTCTCATATCATTAGTCAAGAAAGTGGTAAGAAGGAAGCTTTTGGAACCCTTGGAATAATTTATGCTATACTAGCTATTGGTCTGTTAGGATTTGTAGTATGAGCCCATCATATGTTTACAGTTGGAATAGACGTTGATACACGTGCTTATTTCACCGCTGCCACTATAATTATTGCCGTACCCACAGGAATTAAAATTTTTAGTTGATTAGCCACATTACACGGTACCCAATTAACTTATAGTCCTTCCCTACTTTGGGCTTTAGGGTTTGTCTTTTTATTCACAATTGGAGGTTTAACAGGAGTGGTTTTAGCAAATTCATCAATTGATATTGTTCTCCACGATACTTATTACGTTGTTGCTCACTTCCATTATGTCCTTTCCATAGGAGCTGTATTTGCTATTATAGGAGGGGTAGTTCACTGATTTCCCCTATTCACAGGTCTTTCACTCCACCCTCAATGGTTAAAGATTCATTTTGCAGTAATGTTTATCGGGGTTAACTTAACTTTCTTCCCTCAACATTTTCTAGGTTTAGCAGGAATGCCTCGACGTTATTCCGACTACCCAGATGCTTATGCTGCTTGAAATGTTGTTTCCTCCGTTGGATCGACTATTTCTTTTGTTGGTGTTTTAATACTTATATTTATTGTTTGAGAAAGAATTATTAGTTACCGACAAGTAACTTTCCCACTACAGATAAATTCTTCTATCGAATGATTCCATAGTTTACCTCCTGCTGAACATAGTTACGCTGAACTACCTACTTTACTAAACTTCTAATATGGCAGATAAGTGCAATGGATTTAAGCTCCATACATAGAGGTTAATCCTCTTATTAGAAACAAATGTCAACATGAGCCAACTTAGGATTTCAAGATAGTACATCCCCTTTAATAGAACAATTAACTTTCTTCCATGATCACACCTTGCTAATTCTAGTAATAATTACTGTTTTAGTTGGGTACCTAATAATTACCCTCTTCTTTAATACCTACACACACCGGTATCTCCTTGAAGGCCAAACCATTGAAGTAATTTGAACTATTCTCCCTGCCATTACCTTAATTTTTATTGCTCTTCCTTCCCTTCGACTTCTTTACTTATTAGACGAAGTTAGAGACCCCTCAATCACTTTAAAGACAATTGGCCACCAATGATATTGAAGTTATGAATATTCCGATTTTCTAAATGTAGAATTTGATGCTTATATAATCCCCACACACGAATTACCAGAAGGTAATTTCCGTCTTTTGGAAGTTGATAACCACACAGTGCTCCCTATAAATACCCAAATCCGAGTGTTAATTACTGCTGCTGATGTTCTACATTCTTGAGCTGTTCCTTCTTTAGGGGTAAAGGTAGATGGAACCCCCGGACGACTTAACCAAACTAGTTTCTTAATAAATCGTCCAGGTTTATTTTACGGACAATGTTCAGAAATTTGTGGTGCCAACCATAGTTTTATACCTATTGTTATTGAAAGTGTTCCTACTAATACTTTTATCTCTTGAGTTTCTTCTATAAGTGAAGCTTCACTAGATGTCTGAAAGCAAGTAGTGGTCTCTTAAACCACCCATAGTAATATCGCAATTACTTCTAGTGAAAGAGTTAGTTAAACGTAACATTAGTATGTCACGCTAAAATTGTTGGTACAATCCAGCACTCTTTGATGCCTCAAATAGCTCCTTTAAGATGGTTACTATTGTTTATTGTTTTCTCCACTACCCTAGTTCTTTTTAGTATTATAAATTACTTTATAGTCGTTCCCGCAGCACCCCAAAGATCTTCTTCTCAATTTAAAACCCAATCTTTTAATTGAAAGTGATAACTAATTTATTTTCTGTTTTTGATCCCTCTAGTAGTATTATAAATTTATCCCTTAATTGATTAAGTACTTTCCTTGGAATTCTCTTATTGCCCACTGCCTATTGATTAATACCTTCTCGGTATTCACTTATTTGAAATAAGGTTACATCAACCCTCCATCAAGAATTCAATACATTATTAGGGCCAACAGGACACCCTGGTAGAACCTTCTTATTTATCTCCCTCTTTTCCATAATTGTTTTTAATAATTTCCTTGGGCTATTCCCTTACATTTTTACAAGCTCCAGCCATCTCGCATTTACCCTCGCTTTGGCCCTCCCACTGTGGCTAAGATTTATACTTTATGGTTGAATCAATCATACTCAACATATATTTGCTCATCTTGTTCCCCAAGGAACACCTCCCGTTCTCATACCTTTTATGGTTTGTATTGAAACTATTAGTAATGTAATTCGACCAGGGACATTGGCCGTTCGACTGGCTGCTAATATAATTGCTGGTCACCTCCTGATAACTTTATTAGGAAACACTGGCCCAAGTTTATCTTTAACTATCCTCAGCTTCCTTATTATTGGACAAATTGTTCTTCTTGTTCTAGAATCTGCCGTTGCAATTATCCAATCTTATGTCTTTGCTGTTCTAAGTACTCTTTATTCTAGTGAAGTAAACTAATGTCAACACACAGTAATCACCCTTACCATCTTGTCGACCAAAGTCCATGGCCTCTGACAGGAGCCATCGGGGCCATAGTTACCCTTAGAGGGCTTATCCAATGATTCCATCAGTACAACACAAACCTCCTCTTCCTTGGGTTTACACTAACTACCCTTACAATAATCCAATGATGACGAGATATCACTCGTGAAGGTACTTACCAAGGGCTACATACTTACATTGTTACCCTCGGATTACGATGAGGGATAATTTTATTTATTGTTTCAGAAGTTTTCTTCTTCATCTCTTTCTTCTGGGCCTACTTTCACAGTAGTCTTTCCCCAACAGTTGAACTAGGAGCAATTTGACCTCCTGCAGGAATTTCTCCATTTAACCCCCTACAAATTCCCCTTTTAAATACTGCCATTCTATTGGCTTCCGGAGTCACAGTCACATGAGCCCATCATGGTATTATAGAAGGTAACCACTCTCAAGGTCTTCAAGGATTATTTTTTACCGTTCTATTAGGGATTTATTTCACTATCCTCCAAGCTTATGAATATATTGAAGCCCCTTTCACTATTGCCGACGCAGTTTATGGGTCAACATTTTTCATGGCCACAGGCTTCCATGGACTCCATGTCATTATTGGTACAACTTTCTTGCTTGTTTGTTTACTACGTCACTATTTTGAACATTTCTCTGCAGCACACCATTTTGGCTTTGAAGCTGCCGCCTGATATTGGCATTTTGTTGATGTAGTTTGATTATTTCTTTATGTTTCTATTTATTGATGAGGTAGTTAATTATCTATTTAGTATATAAGTATGTTTGACTTCCAATCAAAAGGTTTGGATAATTCCAAAATAGATAATTTTATTAATTTCTTCCTTAGGCATGATCCTAATTATTATTACTACTGTTGTTATAATATTGGCTGCTCTTCTTTCCAAGAAATCAATCGTTGATCGAGAAAAAAGTTCTCCCTTTGAATGCGGATTTGACCCCAAAAGTTCTTCGCGGTTACCTTTTTCTCTACGTTTCTTTCTAATTGCTGTTATTTTCCTTATTTTTGATGTAGAAATTGTTTTGTTGTTACCCCTTATCGTTCTTCTCCCATATTCTAACCCAGAAATTTGACTCTCAGTAGGAGTCTTCTTTCTCCTTATTCTCATTATTGGTTTATACCATGAATGGAACCAAGGAGCCCTCGATTGAGCCCATTAGGACTGTAGTTAATTATAATATTTGGTTTGCATCCAAAAGGTGTTGATCTTCAACCTGTCTTAATTCTTTCTCCTTCAAGTTTAAAAAAAGGAGAAAGAATTATGAGTAGGAAGCGATATTTTGCACCCAGTTTCGACCTGGTACTAGATGGTTTTCATCCCTGCTTTTAAGTGAAGCCAAAGAGAGGCTTATCACTGTTAATGATAGAATTGGGTTTATCCCCCACTTAAGAAATATGATGTTCATGAAAGAGCTGCTAACTCTTTCTCTAGCGGTTAAAATCCGTTAATATTTCTGAATTCATGTAGTTTACCTAAAACATTACATTTTCACTGTAAAAAGAAGTTTCGACTTTATGAATGTCTAAAGATCCTAAAATCTCCCTAACATCTTCAGTGTTATGCTCTGTATAAGCTATTTAGACAAATTCAAGATAGCCCCATCAAAATAATTACTCAAAAAATAAAAATAGTTAAATAAACCTTCAAATTGTTATCTTGGAGTCATTGATTCAGTACAGATGAAGTTTCTAAACTTTTGTACAAACCTTGTCCTCCAAAAGCTTCTCTTCATCCCTGATCCATGCTTTTAACTATTTTATTCCCTAAAATTAGTGGAACTCCTCTCACACCATAAGTTGACAAAAACGGTATAAACCACATCGATCCTATAAATACTACTGGACTGTAAGTTTGTAATCTTTTCATTTCTTCCCCAACCTTAAACTTAGCTAATTCATATCCTAGTCAACCCCCTCTTAATCTCACTGTAAGGGCTAATGTCTTTAACCCCAAAGGTAGACAAATTATTGCAGGTGTCGGAAACAAAATTCAACTTATTATGCTTCCTCCAATAACAGATAATAACAAGAGACCTCTTATGCCCCGTAGTATAATATGTCCCTCATCATTTATGGGGTGACAAACTCCTGGGTAAAAATCTCTAGTTATTCTATAATACACTAAACGTAAAGAATAACATATGGTTAACCCCGTAGAAAAGAAAAATAAGAAAAATGAAAAACTATTTAAATAACTTAGAGTCGCCATTTCTAAAATCAAATCCTTTGAATAAAACCCAGCCAAAAAAGGTATGCCACATAAAGCTAAGTTAGCTACATTTAAACATGCTGATGTATAAGGCATCTGACTAACTAAACTCCCCATATTTCGAATATCCTGAGAATCCTTTATATTATGAATTACTGCCCCAGCACATATAAATAATAAAGCCTTAAACAAAGCATGAGTTAATAAATGAAAATAAGCTAACTTATAAAACCCCAAAGATAAAATTCTCATCATTAATCCTAATTGTCTTAATGTTGACAAAGCAATGATTTTTTTCAAATCAAATTCAAAATTTGCTCCTAACCCAGCCATAAACATAGTTAAGCCAGAAATTAACAACAAAAATGAAGTAACCCCTGTCCCCTCGATTAAAGGTCTAAACCGAATTAATAAATAAACCCCCGCAGTAACCAAAGTGGAAGAATGAACTAAAGCAGAAACTGGTGTTGGGGCTGCCATAGCAGCGGGTAACCATGCTGAAAAAGGAATTTGGGCTCTTTTAGTTATAGCTGCCAAAACTACTAAAATTCCTACCAAAGTTATTTCCCAAGTTCCCTTTATAACTTCTAAATAATAAATATAATTAAAACTCCCGAAGTTTAATATCCAAGCAATAGCCAACAATAACGCTACGTCACCAATTCGATTAGATAAAGCTGTAAGTATCCCCGCATTATATGATTTTACATTCTGATAATAAATTACTAAACAATAAGAAACTAGGCCCAACCCATCTCAGCCTAGTAAAATTCTAATTAAATTTGGGCTAATAATTAATAATATTATTGATATAACAAATATTAATACTAATAAAATAAATCGATTAATATTATAATCCCCTCTTATATACTCTTCACTATAATAGATAACTAAAGAAGAAATTAGCAACACAAAACTTATAAAAATTAAAGATATTCAATCAAATAAAAAAGTTATAACAATTCTTGATGATTGTAATCTTACTACTTCTCATTCAATAAAGAAAGTTACCTCCTTCAATAAGCTTAATACCCCTATTGTAAATAAACTTAAACTTGTTATCAATAAAAATACAAATCTAATAAAACAAATTGATAAATTTCATAACACTACCCGAAGTAATGAATTTACATCCTTGACACCACAAATCAATATTTTATTTAAACTATTCAGGTAAATTCATAGTAAACTTGGTTCTCTCTTTAAAATTAAAAGGTTTAAAGGTACTCAATGTAAAAATAATAGTAGGTATTCACGGCTGTACCCTCCCACTGTAGCATATAACCCAGAATATAAACTTCCGTGTTGACTATAACTAAATAAATACAAAGTGTAGGCAGCTCTGAAAAAAGATAATAAAGCTAAACTAATCATACTTACCCAAGATCATGCCACCAAACTATTTAATAAACTAATTTCACCCAACAAATTCAGTGTAGGGGGAGCAGCCATGTTGGCTGAACTCAATAAGAATCATCATAACGCCATGCTAGGTATGAAATTTAAAAGTCCCTTATTAATAATTAATCTTCGTCTCCCTAATCGTTCATACGAGATATTTGTCAAACAAAATAACCCTGATGAGCATAATCCATGAGCAATTATCAATGTAAAAGCTCCGCAGACACCTCAATAATTTAATGTTATTAAACCCCCTAAAACTAATCCTATATGAGCTACCGAAGAATAGGCAACTAAAGCCTTTAAATCCGTTTGTCGTAAACAAACAAAACTCACTAAACAACCCCCAATTAAACTAATCCCAATCCACACAAAATTAAATTTTATCCCCAAATGAGTCAACAAGTTAAATACTCGTAATAGCCCGTAACCCCCTAACTTTAATAAAACTCCAGCTAAAATTATGGATCCTCTGACCGGCGCTTCTACATGTGCCTTTGGCAATCACAAATGAACTAAAAATATTGGTATTTTCACCAAAAAAGCAAAAATTAATGCTAAATATAATAATCTACTGCTATCCAATACGACATCCTTTAACATAAATGGGATAAATAATCTCCCTCTCCCTCTATAAATATAAAAAATTGCCACCAATAATGGTAAAGAAGCTAACAAAGTGTAAAACAACAAGTACATCCCCGCTTGTACCCGTTCAGGCTGGTAGCCTCAACCTAAAATCAAAAATAATGTTGGGATTAAAGATCCTTCGAAAAATAAATAGAATAAAAATAAGTTCTGAGTTCTAAATGTACAATACAATATTAACATTAAAAATAATACCATAAATAAAAATAAACTTTGGTAATAATCATACTTTAATACAGACTGTCTAGCCATAATTATTAAACCACAAATCCAAAAGCTTAATAAAATTAACCCAAAAGAAATTACATCACACCCCATAAAGTAACTAACTTGATAAAAGATATAAGGGACTCCTCCCAATAGTATAAATATAAAAGTCAATAAATAAAAACTCACATGTACCAGATGTCAACTCTGAGAAATAAAAACTAACGGAATCACTCCAATTAAACCCAATATTACTTTTAACATTGTAAGATACTAAAGGATTGAAAATAATCATTCCCATGTGTACGAATTATTGATACCAAAATTGATAAACCCAAAGCTCCTTCACATACAGCAAAAGTTAAGAAAACTATTCTAAAGTATATTTCATGCCCTACACTGACTAAATAAACAAATAATAAACCATATAATCTCAAAACAATAAATTCTAATCTTAACAATGTTGCTAATAAGTGCTTTCGGTTTGAAATAAAACCTCCCACACCAACAAATACTAATAAAATTAAACTTGCAGGTCATAATAATTTTAACATTTGTTTTAATAGTTTAAATAAAACGTTGGTCTTGTAAATCAATAATGAGATTATTCTCTTAAAACTTCAGAGGTAAAGCTATTGCCCTATCTTTAGTCCCCAAAACTAATATTTTTATAAACTACCCTCTGTCTTGACACAATTAATTTTACTCACCCTCAGCCTCACCGTTGGTTTCACCTTTTTAACTATAAGCCACCCTTTAGCCATAGGATTAATCTTATTATGCCAAACATTACTTATCGCACTCGTTACCGGCCTCTTAGCCCCTTCTTTTTGATTTTCTTATATCTTGTTTTTAGTATTTTTAGGAGGAATACTTGTTTTATTTATTTATGTAACTAGCTTAGCTTCTAATGAAATATTTTCTATCTCTGCTCAAACCATAATTTTAAGCTCGGCCTTTATTGGATTAATTTTAATTATTAGTTATTTTAATGACCCCGCAGCTTGACTCCCAACAAACTTTTCTGACCAAGCTCAATTAATTGAATGAACTAATCCACAACCCACTTTAAATCTTTTAATTAAGTTGTACAATAACCCCACTCATCTGCTTACACTTTTACTTGTCCTTTATCTTTTCTTGACCTTAGTAGCAGTCGTCACAATTACACAAATTTTTGAAGGACCCCTCCGATCTAAGAACTAATGTTTAAGCCTCTTCGATTAAATCACCCTTTATTTAAAATTGCCAATAATGCTCTTGTTGATCTCCCTGCCCCTTCTAATATTTCCGCTTGATGAAATTTTGGTTCTCTTTTGGGGCTTTGTTTAGTTATCCAAATTGCTACAGGCTTATTCCTTGCCATACATTACACTGCCCATATTGATTTAGCATTTTCTAGTGTCGCCCACATTTGCCGAGATGTAAATTATGGATGACTACTACGAACATTACACGCTAATGGAGCTTCATTTTTCTTTATTTGTTTATACTTACATGTTGGACGAGGGATATATTATGGATCCTACCAATTTATACACACCTGAATGGTTGGTGTATTACTTTTATTTTTAGTTATAGGAACAGCTTTTATAGGATATGTTTTACCTTGGGGACAAATGTCCTTCTGAGGGGCCACAGTTATTACAAATCTCCTTTCCGCTATCCCCTATTTAGGTATAGATTTAGTCCAATGAGTGTGAGGAGGATTTGCCGTTGATAATGCTACCCTGACTCGTTTCTTTACTTTTCATTTCTTACTCCCTTTTATTGTTGCCGCTGCCACTATAATTCACCTACTCTTTCTCCACCAAACGGGTTCCAATAACCCATTGGGAGTCAATAGCGACGTGGATAAAATTCCTTTCCATCCTTACTTCACCTTCAAGGATATTTTTGGTTTCATAGTTTTACTAATAACTTTAACCTTATTAACTTTATTAAACCCCTATCTTCTAGGAGACCCTGATAATTTCATCCCGGCAAATCCTCTCGTAACCCCTGTTCACATTCAACCTGAGTGATACTTCTTGTTTGCTTATGCAATTTTACGATCCATTCCAAATAAGTTAGGAGGAGTTATTGCTTTAGTTTTATCTATTGCAATCTTGTTTATCCTCCCTTTTGTTAATAAGAGCAATTTCCGAGGTTTAGAATTCTACCCTATCAACCAAATTATGTTTTGATCCTTACTTTCAATTGTTATCTTATTGACTTGAATTGGAGCTCGACCCGTTGAAGACCCTTACATTCTTTTAGGACAGATTCTTACAGTGGTTTATTTCCTGTACTATTTATTAAACCCCTTAATATTTAAGTTGTGAGATTCACTACTTAGTTAGCTAATTATTATGTGGATAATTTATGTTTTGAAAGCATACAGAAGAGGTTCGACTCCTCTATTGGCTTTACTTAAAAAGTTCAATTAAACTCCGGCCCCTATTGACAAAATCTTTAAACCACTAAAGAAAATCAAATAATTCAACGATAGGGGTAGAAAGCTTTTTCATGCTAAAAATATCAACTTATCATACCGGAACCGGGGTAAAGTTCCTCGTACTCAAATAAATATAAATGCCAAAAATACTAATTTTAAATAAAACAAAATACTTAAAACATCACACCCTAAAAAAAGTACACAAAACAATATTCTTATAAATAAAATTCTTGCATACTCTGCTATAAAAATTAATGCAAATCCTCCTCTTCTATACTCAACATTAAACCCTGAAACCAATTCAGATTCCCCTTCTGCAAAATCAAAAGGAGTTCGATTAGTCTCAGCTAAACAGGAAGCAAACCAAGCTAAAGCCAACGGTATAGTGATAAACATAAACCAACTATACTCTTGGTATACCTTAAAATCTAATAATTTGTAGCTCCCAACCAAAAAAACAAATGATAATAAAATTAAAGCTAAACTCACTTCGTATGAGATAGTTTGAGCCACAGCACGCAGACCTCCCAACAAAGCATAATTTGAATTGGAAGCTCAACCAGCTACTATAACAGTGTACACCCCTAAACTTGTACAACACAAAAAGAACAACAACCCCAAACTAAAATTATGTAACCCTGTTAAATAAGGTATAATTAATCAAACTATTAAAGCTAAAAATAAACTAAAAATTGGAGAAATATAATAAGGCAAATAATTAGATAACACCGGGTAAGTTTGTTCCTTCGTAAACAATTTAATTGCGTCCGCAAAAGGTTGGGGAATTCCTCAAAACCCAACCTTATTCGGCCCCTTTCGAATTTGGATATACCCTAACACCTTTCGCTCTAACAACGTCAAAAACGCCACTCCCACCAATACACAAATTACTAACAATAAACTGCTAACTAATCCTAAAATTAAATCCTTATAAAACATTTACTACCTGAAGACCTAATCTCCATTCAAGGATTCTAAATCCATTGCACTTATCTGCCAAAGTAGTTATTGATATTCAATTTTCAAAGAATTTCTCTAATATTTGGTCCTTTCGTACTAAAATATTATCACAAATTGAGGATAGAAACCAACCTGGCTTACGCCGGTCTGAACTCAGATCATGTAAGGATTCAAAGGTCGAACAGACCTAAACCTTGAACTTCTACACCCAAGAATAACCCTTAGTCCAACATCGAGGTCGCAACCCTTTTTGTCGATTAGAACTCTCAAAAAAGATTACGCTGTTATCCCTAAGGTAACTTAGTCTTTTAATCGTTATTACGGATCATTTATTCATACATCAATGTTTTACTTTTAAAAATAGTTTTACTTATCTTCCTGTCACCCCAACAAAATATTTAACCCATTAAACCTTAAACCTTCTAAAGTGGTTAAATAGTTTTAATATAAAGATCTATAGGGTCTTCTCGTCCTCCAATTTTATTTCAGCCTTTTGACTAAAAAGTTAAATTTTAGATAATTTTAGGGAGACAGCTAATACCTCGTCCAACCATTCATTCCAGCCTTTAATTAGAAGACTAATGATTATGCTACCTTTGCACGGTCAATATACCGCGGCCCTTTAATTCTTCAGTGGGCAGGCTAGACCTTCTATTTTGACAAAAGGCGATGTTTTTGATAAACAGGCGAGCATTATATTTGCCGAGTTCCTTCCTAAAACTTAATTATCTATTCTTATTCTATACTAATTTTAACATTATAACTAATCTTTTATAATTCAAGATTATTTCTTAATACATACCTTAAACTTCTTAAAATTAAATCCCCAGAAAATAAATTATAACATCTTTAAATAGATGGCTACTTTCAAGCCTACTCATTTTCCTTATTTTTAAGTTTTAATCCTACTCCGGAGCTTATCCCCCAAAACATTAGAACTAACTTAAACTCAAAGATAAAGTCTTCAAATTCTCGTAATCCCTGAATTAAATTCATTTCTTAAGAAACTAGATACCTTGAGGATCGGTTAATATTTCATTCCTATAAATTTATGGATAATTAGTTTGCTACCTAAACTATTTTAAATTTATAGCACTCCTCATATCGAGATTGTAAAATCTTTCCCTATATTTATTAAACCCTGATACAAAAGGTACAACACCACGTCTACTTTTCCTTAAAATTGTTTTCAAATATTTCAATGTTCCCTCACAGTACTACTCTATAACTTATACAATTTATTCTTTACCCTTTACTAAAACATATATTTTAAAATTGATTTACCTACTCAAATTAATCTACTCCCAATTTTTGTTAGTTGTTCTTTTCAAAATATATCGATTTGCACGACTTCATCCCAGTGTAAATGAGAAGCTTAACTCATCAAGCTCTATTTTGACTTTCTAGAGACACCTTCCGGTACATCTACTATGTTACGACTTATCTCGCCTTAAAAAACGAGAGCGACGGGCGATGTGTGCTTGTTTTAGAGCCGATATCATAAAGGTTTATTTTCCCTTATTACATCCAAATCCACCTTCAATCTCCTTTTACAAGAAAATTTCCATGTAATTAAAATTATTGTAACCCATCTCCCCTTAATTATAAACTGCACCTTGACCTGACATCTTTCCTATTTAGAAACCTTGAGGGTATTCTCTCGAATCACTCTTTTGACGGCGGTATACAAGCTGAATACAAAATTAAGTTAAATAAACGTGGATTATCGATTACGGGACAGGTTCCTCTGACCGGATTAAAACACCGCCAAATTCTTTGAGTTTCAAGAACATAACTATTACTACTCTGGCTTATTTTTAACTTTTAGAATAGTGGGGTATCTAATCCCAGTTTATTCCCTAAACTTCATAACTTCATTCATTTACCCTCTGATTAACTAAAGGTTTAAAATTTCACCTAACAAAGCCTTTCTTCTAACCAACTTTTAAAACTAATTACAAACCAATAAAATACTCTTACCCCCTTCGTGTAACCGCGGCGGCTGGCACGAGTTTTGCCGGAATTAACAAAATTACTGGTTCCAAGATTCCTTGACACACCAATATGAAACACTGCGAATAAGATATATTCTAGAATCTTTTAGACTTCTTTACCTAACACCTAACTATTTACATGTGAAGCAATCTGGCAGAGAATTCTTTAGCTAGAATAAAACTTTTATGGTAACATTTAAAATTCTGGAACAGCTTTTATATCTTATGTATTATTCTAGACAAACTAATCCCAAATATTAGAAGTTTGGATAGATATTTGTATAAACACTTATGTTCAAGGTGTAATCATTAGAAGCTATGTAATATAAATAACTCTCTACCAAGCTATTTAATAGACCTATTATACGGAGAGGAAAGGTATAAGAAAGGAAGGGATTCAATTCTTTTTTTTAACTTTAAAGAATTGAATACCTTTAGTACAAATAACTAAGTGTTCAATGAATAATCTTTACTATTATAATATAATATAATAATTATATACTATAGTATAACTATAATATTTATATATAAGGTTCTTAGATCTTTTTGTACTTAGATCTAAGAACCTTACATATTTATAAATAGTTAAATAAGAAGATATATATATCCTTTTTATATTATATATATATATATTACCCCTAAATACCCTTAGGTAGTAAGCTCCACAGTTAAAAAAATACATGCTCCGAATTTCAAAAAATTACTAGCAGAAAATTTGTGTAAAAAAATAAAAAAAAAACTGTTCCATGGTTTAGAAACTTAACAATAAACTGCAAAAAAAC